GGTTCCAGAAGATGTTAATGGTAAGCAAGAAGATTGTTTACGAAGAAACAACAAGAAAAATTCATATTCTGATACATAAGAGTTATATAGGAATCGAAATAGTCTTTTATTTTCTTTTTTCAAAAGAAAAATCGATTTCATTGAAGTAATAAGACTATTCCAATTCGAATAGTAGTTGAGAAAGAATCGCAATAAATGCAAAGATGGAACATCTTTGATCCGGTATTGAAGGAGTTGAACCAAGATTTCAAAATGGATAGGATAGGGTATTTCTATATGTGATAGATAATGTAAATGCAAAAATTTGTCTTCTAAAAAGGGAAATATTGAATGAATAGATCGTAAATTCTGAAACTTTGGTGTTTCTTTTTCTTTCGGACAAGATAATTCTCGTAGCGAGAATGGGATTTCTACAACGATCGCAAACCCCTCAGATAGAATCTGAGAATAAAACTCAGAATAAAAAAAATTGTTGTAATCCAACAATCGATCTTGGTTAGGATGATTAACCGAGTTAATCCAAAAATTCTGCTGATACATTCGAATAATTAAACGTTTCACAAGTAGTGAACTAAATTTCTTGTTATTACAACTAACAATTTCCACAGGTTCGGAACCTTTTAATCCATAATCATGGGCAAATGCATAAATATACTCCTGAAAGAGAAGTGGGTAAACGAAGTATTGTTGACGAGATTTCTGTTTTTCTGAATACCCTTCCAATTTTTCCATTTGTATTTCTACTTGAATCAGAAAGAAGAAGCATTTCTCGGTTTCTCAAATGATGATACATAGTGCAATATGGTCAAAACAGGGTGTTGCATTTTTTAATACAAACCCTGGAAAGAAAAGGAATCTAATCCACAGATCTTTTCCTTTTCTATCCAATTAGTTTATGTTTGTTCTAATTACAAAAGAGAACAAATCTTTTATTTTTGCAGGCCAATCGCTCTTTTGACTTTGGAATCCAGTCTCTTTATCAATATACTGCTTCTTTTACACATTCAATCCATAACATCCCTTTTCAATCTATAATCAAGAATAATTAGGATTTCTAAAAAAAAAAAAAAGAAAAAATCAAGGGTCCGTTCATAGGAAAACCCAACCTTTCCCCGCATCAGGCACTAATCTATTTTTAACGTCTAATTAGATCGGGGAATCATTTCAATTAAGAAGTTAAGCTCGTTGCTTTTTATTTTACCAGAATTGGAGCCAGGCTCTATCCATTTATTCACTAGACCCAGAAAATAGGAATTTTTTATTCCATTCCAAAAATCAAAAATAAGAAATTGATTTTATTACGACATGCTATTTTTTCCATTCATTACCCTTGAGGATCAGTCGTGGTCTTCTAGACTCTACCAAGAGTCTGGACGAATTTGTTGCTTCATCCAAATGTGTAAAAGATCATAGTCGCACTTAAAAGCCGAGTACTCTACCATTGAGTTAGCAACCCAGATAAAATAGGATCTTAGATACGATCGAAACCCAAAAATCAATGGAATTACACCGCACGCTCCTGTCAAAACATTGAACTAGCAAAACATTAAAAGAAAGATTTTATCGCCCATTAAAAACACTCAAATGCCAAAATGAACAGGTCCGGCTAAATTTCACTAAGGTTAAAAAAGGAGCGGCCCCAATCACGATAGCAAAATTGTCATTTTTTTAGCAATTTATATTTCTTTATATAAATAAATCTTGTATGAGAGTACATGCAAGAGGGACAACCTTATCATTTGAGCGAAGTGTAGACAGAAAAACCTAATATGGAGTGAGGATAAAGAGACCTATCTATCTACAAATTCTATTTGTTCAATAGACCTTTGTCAATGGAAATACAATGGTAAGAAAACAAATTAGATAGAAAAAGTAAATAAAATAAGGGCTTATGTTGGATTGGCACGACATAAATCCAGTCAAAAATAGGACTAAGAAAGAGGCAAATTGTGTCTAAATAATTAGACAACGAGGGATACTAGTGATCCTCTCCTACTTTTTTATTCATTTAGTTCTTCAATTAACTCAAAGTTCCTTCTTTTTCTTTAAAGAATTCTGCCTTCCTTAAAATATCATAAACAGTTCTTGTAGGTTGAGCACCCTTTTCAAGGAAATAGAGAATAGCTGGAACATTTAAACAAGTTTGATTCTTTATCGGATCATAAAAACCTACTTTTCGAAGATCTCTTCCTTCTCTTCGAGATCGAACATCAATTGCAACGATTCGATAGACAGCTTATTGGGATAGATGTAGCTAAACAATGCCCCCCCTAGAAACGTATAGGAGGTTTTCTCCTCATACGGCTCGAGAAAAAGATTCGAATTTCTGTCTATAATACAAGTAGATAGAAATTAGACTATGACTTGCATTAATTTCCTTACAGAAAAAACAAATTTCATTTATACTCATGACTCAAGTTGGTTAATTTTGACTGACAGACTTAAAAGGAAAAATCCTTCCAAATTTTTTGAGTCGTCTCTAAACTCTTTTCTTTGTCTCATCTCGAACGAATTGACTTTTATTCCTTATTCTGATCCAATTCTATTGTTGAGACAATTGAAAATCGCGTTTACTTGTTCCGGAATTCTTTATCTTTGATTTGTGAAATCCTTGGGTTTAGACATTACTTCGGGAATTCCTATTCTTTTTTCTTTCAAAAGAGTAGCAACATACCCTTTTTTTCTTATTTCCTTCGATAAAGCATTTCCCTCTTCTATAGAAATCGAATATGGGCGATTGATTCTGATAAACTTTTAATTGAAAGAGTTTTTCCAATCTTCCAAAATTGGACTTTCTTCTTATTTTAACCTTTCGATTTCTATATTAAGGATAGACTGACAAAGTTGGCCTAATTTATTAGTTTTCACTAACCCTAGATTCTTTCCCTTGATAAAAAATCAATTCTGTCCTCTCGAGCTCCATCGTGTACTATTTACTTACAAACAACCCAGCGCAAATTTGGTTCGGGACGAATAGAACAGACTATGTCGAGCCAAGAGCATTTTCATTACTATGGAAAATGATGGATAACAAAATCCACAATCGATCATGTCCTTCAAGTCGCACGTTGCTTTCTACCACATCGTTTTAAACGAAGTTTTACCATAACAAACATTCCTCTAATTTCATTGCAAAGTGGTATAGGGAATTGATCCAATATGGATGGGATCATGAATAGTCATTGGTTTAGTTTAGTTTTTTGTATACTAATTCAAACTTGCTATCTATGGAGAAATATGGATAAAAGAAATAAGTATTTATCGGGGAAGACTCCGCAAAGATCCAATTTATTTAAACCCATATTCTATCATATGAAGGAAAGGAAACATAGTTCGAAAAAGACGAATAAACAAGTTTGCTTAAGACTTATTTTTTATTGAATTTCCATCCTCAACAGAGGACTCGAGATGGTCAATCCTGAAATGAGAAGCGAAGGATCGACTCTTCTCCAACAAATAAACTATCAACCTCAAAAAAAGTTTAATTAATTTAATTACTATATTAGAATTAGATTAGCAATATATTTTTCCATAACAAAAACTATTAACTAAATAAACTATTCCAATGAAAAGATTGAAAGTTTTTTGGTAGTTATAGAATTCTCGTACTTCTTCGACTCGAATACCAAAAGAGGGAAAAAAATGAAGTAAAAAAAAAAACACATTTCGTGTAAAGTCAAATTAAGGCCTTTGCTTTTACTTATAGCATTCTTTCTTTTACCTAAAAGAAGCAACTCCAAATCAAAAATCAGGAGAAGTATGATTTTTTGAATCCATTCTATCCAACGAACAGTTCTTACCTTATCCTTACCAGAATGGATCATTCTGGATATTTAAAGAATCGCAGATCGAGATGGTTTTCGCTTAACCAAAGAGGGGCCCTTTTTACTAATAATATAATACAACAAAAATCTATCTCTATCATAAAGGGATAGGTCTCATTTTTTATACAGTGTTTTACGTCAAGTTTAAAATTTTTTCAATTAATTCGAAAGCCGAGTAGACAGAATATATGAATTTCTCTCTAATCCTCACATTCCATTGATTTAGAAATGGATATTTGCAAATCAGATAATATCTAAAATACAAAAATGGAGTTCCTATCCATAGAATAGAAACCCTTTTTCTTTTTTCGCAAGCCGATCTTGGTCAAAAGTTTTAAGACCTGTGCTGAAACTAAAAACTTCCTATTCTTTAATCTGGCCATGAAATATAGAATTAGGATACCCCCTTTATTTTCTTTTTATTTACTTACTTTAGTTCTTTAGTTCGGGAAAAATAAATAGGGGGTCCTTCTTTTCTTTCACATTAGATGTCAAATGTATCATGTAAGAATTCCCCCTTCATGGATATGGAGCATAAAGTTTATCTAAGAAGTTCGAATTTCAAAACACATATGAGTAATGAGTAGTAGTAGGGGCATATCCTGAATGTGACTGATAGACCCAATTTTTCATGAAAATAAAGATATTCAATTTGACTGGACTTGACACTTGATTATGTTTTCTGAGAAAGAAAAAGAATGCTTAGAAATGCATCTAATCTAAGAGTTCATAAGAGATAATTATTCTCTTTAATAAACTTTCTTTTGTCTCGTGTGGGGTACAATATGATTTCATCTTTCGTTTCATCAGAAAAAATCTGGGACGGAAGGATTCGAACCTCCGAGTAACGGGACCAAAACCCGCTGCCTTACCACTTGGCCACGCCCCATTTCTGGTTTTATGCGACACTAATAAACACTATTATGTTTATTTGTTATTCGTCAATCCCACTTCAATTACATAAAAAATGAGGGATACTCTCTTGCTAGGATTCTAGACATGCGGATAATATAGAATCCAAAAAATGCATTGATCATTACATGGAATTCTATTAAGATATTATATGAAAGTCGAATTTCTTCCATTCTCATTTGAGAGTGCGAATACAAGGAGGTATTTTGCGTTTGGGAAAGTCCGAAGAAAAAAGGATTTTGAACCCGCCTTTTCTTTTTTCCCTTAGAAAAATAACTCAATCAAAATCCAATTATCTACTCTACAAGAACGAAATGCTTGTTATGCCTAATATACTTAGTTTAACCTGTATCTGTTTTAATTCTGTTCTTTATCCGACTAGTTTTTTCTTCGCCAAATTGCCCGAAGCTTATGCCATTTTCAACCCAATCGTGGATTTTATGCCTGTCATACCTATACTCTTTTTTCTATTAGCCTTTGTTTGGCAAGCTGCTGTAAGTTTTCGATGAAATCTTTACTACTCTGTTCTGTCTGCCAAATTGAATGATGTATTCATTCCAAAAAAATTCTAAAAATGAATAAAAGCCGAGAAGTCTTATATTATGAACCTTCGATTCTAAAATTCTAATTCTTCTACATTGAATGTATAGCTGCAGCAATAAATTGGGATCCGCCTTTCTACCCCACCCCCACCCCCTGCACCTACGTTGAGCAGGTACCTTTAGGTACCCACACAATACCTAACCTAATTTTTGATATTGATAAGAGTGCTTATTATAAATCAATTCTTGCAATTTTTTTCAAGAATTGATTTTTGCATTTTTAGGTGTAAAAATAAACAAAACCCATCCTAGTGGATCTGTGTGGTAAGGAAAAACGGGTAATCTATTCCTTAAAAAAAAATCTTGGAGATTATGTAATGCTTACTCTCAAACTTTTTGTTTATACAGTAGTGATATTCTTTGTTTCCCTCTTTATCTTTGGATTCTTATCTAATGACCCAGGACGTAATCCTGGGCGTGAGGAGTAAAAATCCAAATTTTTTTGGAATTTTTTCTTACAAATTGGATTTGTTTCGTACATTTATCTATGAGAAAATCCGGGGGTCAGAATTCCTTCCAATTCGAAAGTCCCAAATGATCCGAGGGGGCGGAAAGAGAGGGATTCGAACCCTCGGTACAAAAAAATTGTACAACGGATTAGCAATCCGCCGCTTTAGTCCACTCAGCCATCTCTCCCCGTTCCAAATCGAAAGGTTTCCGTGATATGACAGAGGCAAGAAATAACGATTGCAAAAAATCCTTCCTTTTTCTTTCAAAAGTCCATAAAAATTATATTGCCAATTCCATTTTAATTATATTCTTTTTTCTTAATGTTAATAAAAAAAAGAAGAAAATTCTTGTTTTTTCTTTCTAAAATTCGATATTGGCTGAGAAACAATCAGATAGATTTTCTCTTCAGCGGGCATTTTCATATAGGACTTGTTATAATAAAACAAGCAGGTTATATAAAAAATAAAAAACTCTTTTTTCGATTATTTATAAACAAAACAAAAAGGGTTCTTATCAAACCCACCATAAAATTGGAAAGAAAGATAAAGTAAGTAGACCTGACTCCTTGAATGATGCCTCTATCCACTATTCTGATATATAAATTCGATGTAGATGAAATTGTATAAGCGGATTTTTTGTATTTCCTTAGACTTAGACCGCGCAAGGCAAGAATTTTTCGCTATTTACGATTTCATATTCTTGTTACTAGATGTTCTATAGGAATAAGAAGAAATCGCAACTCCTTTCCGCTACACATAAAAATTGATTTCGAAAGTCAATTTTTTTTTTTCAATATCTTTCTTTTTTTTTTCAGAATCCAATTTTTGTTCTTCCACCCATGCAATAGAGAGCGAGTGGGAAAAGAGGGGTTACTTTTATTTTCATTTTTCCTTAAAAGATAGGCTTTGAAATAGGAGTCATGGAATAATGCTGAATTCAAATGTTTATTTCTATAGTATAAGAAAAACTAATCGAATCAAATTCATGGATTTACCACGACCTCGGTTGTGACCCCATAGATAAAAATAAAAAATTTCTATCTTCGAGACCTTTGAAAAAGGGCATTGAACGAGAAAGAAATCGTCCACAGATAATCAAACTATCGTATGCCTTGGAAGTGATATGAGGTGCTCGGAAATGGTTGAAGTAATTGAATAGGAGGATCACTATGACTATAGCCCTTGGTAGAGTTACTAAAGAAGAAAATGATCTATTTGATATTATGGACGACTGGTTACGAAGGGACCGTTTCGTTTTTGTAGGATGGTCCGGCCTATTGCTCTTTCCTTGTGCTTATTTCGCTTTAGGGGGTTGGTTTACAGGGACAACTTTTGTAACTTCTTGGTATACCCATGGATTGGCTAGTTCCTATTTGGAAGGTTGTAATTTCTTAACCGCGGCAGTTTCCACCCCTGCCAATAGTTTAGCACACTCTTTGTTGCTACTATGGGGCCCGGAAGCGCAAGGGGATTTTACTCGTTGGTGTCAATTAGGCGGTCTGTGGACTTTTGTCGCTCTCCATGGGGCTTTTGCACTAATAGGTTTCATGTTACGTCAATTTGAACTTGCTCGGTCTGTTCAATTGCGGCCTTATAATGCAATTTCATTCTCTGCTCCAATCGCTGTTTTTGTTTCCGTATTCCTTATTTATCCACTGGGGCAATCTGGTTGGTTCTTTGCGCCGAGTTTTGGCGTAGCAGCGATATTTCGAT